GATCCTTTCTGGTTGTGACCACACATAAAAATGACATTGCCATAAATTGACAAGGTAATATTTCCACTTATTCATCAGAAGTGGCGTATCCTTTGAAACCAGAATCGATTTTCCTTGATATCGAACATAATGCATGAAAGGATCCTTGAAGACCCGTAAGATAGCCGAAAAAGAATTAGCAAACACTTTGACAAGATGTTCGATTTTTCCATAGAAATATATTCGCTCAAAAAGGCCCCTATAAGAAGTTAATCGTATATGAGAAGATTGGTTACGTAGAAAAAGGAAAATGGATTCGTATTCACATACATAAGAATTATATAGGAACAAGACTAATCTTCGATTTCTTTTTGAAAAAAAAGAAATCAATTTTTTTGAAGTACTAAGACTATTCCAATTACAATACTCGTGAAAAAAGAACCGTAATAAATGAAAAGAAGAGGCATCTTTCACCCAGGAGCGAAGGATTTGAACTAAAATTTCCAGATGGAGGGGATAGGGTATTAATACATCTGACACATAATTTAAATGTGGGAATTTATCCTCTAAAAAAGGAAATATTGAATGACTTGATCGTAAATTATAAGATTTTGCGATTTCTCCTTCCTCTAAGGAAGATACTAATCGTAGGGAAAATGGAATTTCCACAATGACTGCAAACCCTTCTGATAGCATTTGAGAATACAAATTTTTGTTGTACCCGAAAAATGGATTTTTGTTATAAGAATTAGTGGAAAAAAAAAAAAAATGATTCTGGTGATACATTCGAGTAATTAAATGTTTTACCATTAGGAAACTGGATTTTTTGTCATAACCATAATTTTCCAACAAAATGGATCCATTTAAAAAATGATCATGAGAAAATGCATAAATATACTCCCGAAAGATAAGTGGGTATAGGAAGTCACGTTGCCGATATTTCTCAAGTTCTAAATATCCTTGAAATTCCTCCATTTAAAATTTGATTTGAACTGGGGATACTATAATGGATTTATTGGGTTATCAAATGATACATAGTGCGATACAGTCAAAACAAGGTATTACAGTAAAAAAAGAATAATAATAGATACCTCGTAAATAGGTAAGACTTATCAACGGACTCTCTATCCTCTCTTTTGCCATCTAATTGGTTTATATTTTAGGATAAAAAAGATGGTTAGAAATCCTTTATTTTTTCAACCCAATCGCTCTTTTGATTTTGGAAAAAAACTCTTTATCAATATACTGCTTCTTCTACACATTCCCCTCTACCCCATAATGTAGAGTAACTAATAGTTAGGACTTAGAAAAAAATCGATAACTCACTCATAAGAAAAGTCCTTCCCGCATCAAGCACTAATATAGTTTTAACGTCTAATTAGATCGGGTAATCATTCGAATTAAGAACATAAGCCCGTTACTTTTTATTTCTCTATAATTGGAGCATAGGGCTCTATCCATTTATTCATTCGACCCGACTTGACTTGACTTTTTTTTTCGCATCAAGAATTCAAACAAGGTTTGGCCCAATCTAGTAAGGTAAAAATATTACTAGAATTTTCCATTGATACGACATGCTGCTTTTTCCATTCATTCCTTTCAGGATCAGTCGCGGTCTTACAAACTCTACCGATAGTATGGACGAATCTGTTACTTCATAGAAATGTGTAAAAGATGCTAGCCGCACTTAAAAGCCGAGTACTCTACCATTGAGTTAGCAACCCCAAAAATATCAAAAATTTTTCTGTGTAGATACAATCGGAATAAAAATAAAAAAAGAAATTAAATTACATGACGTAATCAAAATATTCCAATAAAAAAAAAACTTCTTATATGACACAAAAGTAACTTTTTGTATCACAGAAAATACAATGAGACCATCATGTGCGTGAAAAGCAAAGGTCATGAAACGGAGATAACTAGCTTCATTTATACACGATCGGATTATATTTGTTTGATACACTGTTGTCAATATGAATGTGAATAGTGAAAAACGACTACAATGGAGAAAACAAAAGAATTATAAATGAATAAAAAACAAATGGAAATAACAATTTGAATTGAATAAATTTATATTGAAATTTGAAATAGATAAAGCTAAAAAAATAGAATAAGAGAAAATATTCTAATAATAATAAATTATATTATATAATTATATATATAATAAATAAGAGAAAAGAATTAAAAAAACTACGGACTTGGATTGGCACTATAGAGATAATCAACATAGATAGACATAAAAGATGTAGGCGAAAGAAGAAATTAAGGAAGAAGTAGAAAAAAATATATCGGGTTTATTCAATCCATAAATATAAATAACTAAAAAAACTTAATCCCCTTTTTTTATTTGTTTATAGAATTGCAACAAAATCAACCCATTGATGGGGTAATGTACAAATTTTTATTTATAGTATAGAACCCATTAGTTCATTTAGTCACTTGATTGATCTTTTTTCTATTCATCTTAGATCATCATCTTAGATCAATTTATATCAATAAAATAAAAATATATTTTTGTCGTTATCGAAGACGGAATTTTAAGGTAATAAGTGTAGTATGAATAGAACAAGAGAGGGGGGAAATAATAAAGAAAAGGTTAGCCAAAGCTATATACAAGTTATCCACACCCTCTTTTTTTTTATTTCATTAATGGAATTTCGGTTATTGATTAAGGTGAAGTTCCGTAAAAACCCCTGCCTTCTTTAAAATATCATGAACAGTTCCTGTAGGTTGAGCACCCTTTTCAAGGAAATATAGAATAGCAGGAACATTTAAATAGGTTTGATTCTTTATCGGATCATAAAAACCCACTTTACGAAGATCTCTTCCTTCTCTTCGGGATCGAACATCAATTGCAATGATTCGATAAACGGCTCATTGGGATAGATGTAAATTAACAATACCCCCCCCCAGAACCGTATAAGAAGTTTTCTCCTCGTACGGCTCGAGGAAATTCAAAGTTATGTATAGAATTCTAATTAATGTCAAATAGATCCATAGATTATTAAATCAATTAGACTATGATTTAAATACTTTTTTCTTATTCTTTTTTGAAAAAAAAACTCATTCTTATCCCCATAACTCAAGTTGGATAACTCTCACTCAAAGGAAAACAACCCTTAAGCTTAAGCATTTCATTTATTGAGTGGTCTCTAACCCCTTTATTTTTGCCTGTCTCCTTTAGAATCTATTTCGATTCTTCATTCTGATCTAGTTTAGTTATTGAGACAATTGAAAAAGATTTTTCCTTGTTCCGGGATCCTTTATCCTTGCCTTGAATCATTGGGTTTAGACATTACTTCGGTGATCTTTAATCGTTTCAAAATGGCAGCAACATACCATTTTTTGTGATTTATTTTTATCAAAGAATCATATAAATAATGGATTCTCGCGTGATACACTTTTGATCAAATTTGACGTTTGAATTTGAAACTTGGTCGAATTGGATCCTTTCGATTTCTATACCGAACATATACTTACGAAGTAGTTTTAACTTATTGATTGACACTAACCCTAGATCTCTGCCCTTGATAAATGAATCAATACTTTCTACTCGAGCTCCATCATGTACTATTTACATCAAAACCCTAAAAAAATGAGAGTTCTAGTGGAACAGAACAAACGATGTCGAGTCAAGAGCATCTTCATTCCTATATAATATAAAATGGTGGGTGTAAGAATCCACAGTGGATCATGTCCTTCAAGTCGCACGTTGCTTTCTACCACATCGTTTTAAACGAAGTTTTACCATAACCTCTAATTTCTTGGAACTGGTATGTAATTGATTCATTTATGGAATCATGTATAGTCATTGGTTTAGTTGGTCCATAGTAATCTATACTCTTATGACATGAATAGATAGATCAAAAATCAAAATCTTTTTCACAAAAATAGCAATAAAACGATAAAAATACACAATAACAATACATATCAGCATTTTCTGCCTAGTTTATTTAACTTAAGAGACTCAATAATCTTTCCCTAAAATAAAGTGAAAAAGATGTATGAATAACCTCTGTCTGAATTGTTACTTGGATTTACAATTATTCATTACAGACAAACACAAAATACGAAAAAATGAGGTGAAAAGAAATACATAATATGTTACATATGTAACTTGATTCTTTGTTAATCAGATTCGTACAGATATTAAAATGGATATCTTCCATTATGGATTAACTCCTATCTACCCCCCCCAATTATATGGAGTAGATGCATCATAAATCAAAAAAGGATCCTACGGGGGACTGGACTAGTTTCGGAGGTGCTAGACTATCTTGTATAAGGCCAAAGTCAAACAGATCTAGATTAAACGATTGTTCCTACCTATTTTTTGATTTTCCTCTAAATTTGAGTACCCTAAATCGGTCTTAAGAGACTTAAGACCATTGATTGAATTCCATTAGTGCCAAAAACACAAGACCTTCGTGTTTCTAATTCATAAATCCACAGAAAAAAAAAAAAAAAAAATAATAATCGGGTTTCATACACCATTTAAGGGATAGAGAATAAGAGAGGCTTTCGCATTTCGATTTTAAATGCATCATTATAAGAAAATAAGAAAGAACAACCACATTCTATCTATATCTAAACTCTTAAGCATAAGGTTGTTTAAAAGGGCAATCTTTAGTCTGATATGATATCGAATATTTTTCTATAGATCGTATAATATACTATTATATATATAATATGCATACTCTGGGACGGAAGGATTCGAACCTCCGAATAGCGGGACCAAAACCCGTTGCCTTACCACTTGGCCACGCCCCATTTATATTCAACACTAATAAACACTAATATTGGTAGTGGTTGGTCGTCAATTCCAGTCGAAATATTTATAGAAAAAATTAGCTTGTTGCTCGGATTTTGATACGTTTATAGATCCAATTAAACTGAATTTATTGATCATTACATATAATTCCATTAAGATATTGTATGAACGTAGGATTTCTTCTATTCTCTTTTGATTTGAGAATTGAAGGATTTTTGATTGGCTGAGTTCAAATCAAAGAAAGGTTTTTTGACCTACTTTATGTTATTAATTTTTCCCTTATCCCTTATATCATAGCAATAATAGGGGATTAATAACTCAATCAAATCAAAAGAAATACAATTATCTTCAAGAACAAAGAAAAAAAAAAAAATTGTTATGCTTAATATCTTAAGTTTCATCGGTATCTGTCTTAATTCTTTCCTTTATTCAAGTAGTTTTTTCGTCGCCAAATTGCCTGAGGCCTACGCTTTTTTGAATCCAATAGTAGATGTTATGCCAGTAATACCTCTATTCTTTTTTCTATTAGCTTTTGTTTGGCAAGCTGCCGTAAGCTTTCGATAAGATTTTGAATACTGTCCGAGACAAATTCATGATTTTCTAGAAAAAAAAGATTCTAACTAGTTATAAGATCAGATAAGTCGTACATACAGTCTGAACCTTTGAGTTGAGTCCAATATTGAAATTCTTCTATAGCTGTGATAAATCGGGATCACTCTCATTTTCTTATTCTTACTTTTTTCCATTGAACGACCCTGTTAGAGTCCCCCACAATTATATATTGTGGGTATGAAATCCAATTTTTAGTAATGAACGACTCAACTCTTAAAATTTTTTCCTATTTCTAGAAATCACTTCACTGCATTTCTTGGTGTCAAAATAGGTTAAAATAGAGAATCTATTCTCTTTTTTTTTTTTAATGATCTTGGAGATTGTGTAATGCTTACTCTCAAACTATTTGTTTATACAGTAGTAATATTCTTTGTTTCTCTCTTCATTTTCGGATTCCTATCTAATGACCCGGGACGTAATCCGGGACGTGAAGAATAAAAAAAATCTTATTTTTTTCCTTGCTTGATTTTGAAATGTTCTTAAAATTTTATCTATTCCACATCTTTCCTCAACTATAAAAAAATACCAAGTAATTGACAGAAACGGAAAGAGAGGGATTCGAACCCTCGGTACAAAAAACTCGTACAACGGATTAGCAATCCGACGCTTTAGTCCACTCAGCCATCTCTCCCCAAATTGAAAAAGGATAATTACTACGATACATTGTATAAAAAATCGAAAATGAAGGCTTGAAAAAAGCCCTTCTTTATCTCTCTTTATTATCTTTATCTACCCTTATTATATTATATAGATATATAATTATATACATATATAATTATATCGATATATATAATTATCTAGATATATCGATGGATATCTATAAAATCGATAAAAACTTTTATCAGCAATTCCATTTAGATAAATTAGATAAAGTAAGGGCTCAAAAGAAAAGATATCTCCAATTCTAATATATAAATAATACCAATATATTAAAGATTACTAAAAATATATATTTATAAATATAAATAAATAAAAATAAAGTACCTCTTTTATTTCATCCGAAAAGTCCTTTTCTTTTTATTTCCACGGCCTGGCCTGGTCAGTACCTAGCCGGGCTTTTTTTGTTCCAATGAATCGTAGATAAAATTATTTATTTGATTTGAAAACACAAAATGTTTTTGAAACAAAAAAAATCGAAACAACAAGAATCAGAATCATAAGAAGAATTATTATTTCGATTCCTATGATACAGAAAAAGATGATATAGAATCAAGGTGCCATTCGTTATTATTATTCTTTATTACTTTACTGGAATAAAAAAACTTGTTATTTAGTTAATGAAAATGAGTCCTCTTTTCCTAATCTCATTAGTCACCCTGACGAAAATACGTCAACGCTCGAATTTTCATGATTCTTTTCTGATCCGATCTTTTTATTACGTATTACTACGACTTATTTTCGTCTTCGACAAAAGGTCCATTTATATACAATAATTGCATTGTAGCGGATATAGTTTAGTGGTAAAAGTGCGATTCGTTCTATTAATCCCTTAATAGTTAAGGGATCCTTCGGTTTTATTAATATTCCGATCAAAAACTTTATTTCTTAAAAGGATTTAATCCTTTACCTCTCGATGAAAGATTCGAGGCAAAATATAAATTCTCGTTATTTGTATCCAAAAAGAAGTTCGAAATTGAAAAAAATTGGATAATGAAATTACGAAACATAATTTTATTGAATTGGATCAATACTTCCAATTGAAGGAATAAGGGATCCATGGATAAAGGTGGAATTATTTCTAATCGTAACTAAATCTTCGATTTTTTCTTTGTATAAGGGAGATTGAAGCAAAACAAAATAGCTATTAAACAATGTCTTTGGTTTACTAGAGACGTCGACATCGTTTTTTAGCTCGGCGGAAACAAAATACTTTTCCTAAGGATTATATTAAATAGAAATAGGGAACGAAATAAATAACTGGAAAGATTGTTATAATCTCCTCTTGTATAGGGATCATCTATAAAGCGGGTCCTTTTGAATGCATTCAGACGGAAAGGCTGACATAGATGTTATGGGTGGCATTTTTTTTTTGTTTACATCTTACATCTAGGAATTTATCCATCTTCCATAAAGGAGCCGAATGAAACCAAAGTTTCACGTTCGGTTTTGAATTAGAGACGTTCAAAATGATGAATCAA